CAGTCCCGACGGATCCAATCAATACATCAATTCAACTCCCTCTTTTCTATGAAAGGTGTGGCAGAGTCGGATTTCATTCCTAAGGGGAATCTTTTTTTTCTTTCGCATTTCTCATCAAACATATAGATGAAAATTTTTATTACTTCAACTAGAACTCGTACCGATTGATGGGAGAAAGACATACATGGATTAGTACAATTATTGGTAGCATTATATTCAGTATTCCAAGAAATATTGGGTCTGCTTTTTCGATTGCTCCCGATCCAGGGAACAGAATATGGAATAGAATACCCTATATTTCCAGGGAGCACATACACAAAAGAAATTATTTTATTGTACAACCCAAAATGAATTTAATCGAAGCCTCCCCTTGGACTACTTTTCTTTTCTAGATTCAACTATCTTCTTTTCTAGTTCTGATTTTATGTAACCTCAATTACGAATTTTAATTTGAAAAAAAAAATTCATGAAAATTGCATACTGAGCTTTTGATATATCTGTCCCAGTACTAATCATCTAAGGAAGGAAGATAAAAGAAAGCTAAAGATCAACCAAGGACCCCATCCCTCTTAGTGACGAAATGCAGAATTTTTTCCTTCCTATTTCCCATTTCTTTTTGGGTTTCGATGGAAACCCAAAAAGAAATGGGAAATTAGACCCTTTCTACCGAGATTCATCTTTATCACACTTCTTTGTATTCCAAAGAAAATTAAATCATTAAAAATGTAGTTTAGAACTTAACTTCTTTTTTTCCCTTTCACTCACTTCTATTCTTTATTATATTACTATATACATTAATTTAGTATTATTCTATTTAAATTCAAATAAAAAAAATAGTAAAGGAGCAATGCGCCGTGGATGGAATCAAATATGCTTTATTTACAAACAAAAGTATTTGCTTATTCGATTGAGAAAAATCAATATACTTTTAATAGTGAATCAGGATTAACTACGACAGATATAATAGAAAAAATCATATATCACCTAATATATTCCTTTTTTCTTTTCTATTTATAGTAATGTTTTATTCGATTTCGAATAATAGTTCACTGCGATTTTAACATATCTATTGTTTTTATTTTATTTGTTTTCGACTTCTTTTTATAACTTTTTATAAAGAGAAGTAAAGAAACAAAATCAATAGTAAAGAATGATTCCTTTTGAATAATAGATTCATTATTTGGGTTTGTGACTAATGGAAGTCGAACGGTGGTGAGATGATACTTCATCTGATGATGATACAAGGAAGGCGTAGGGTAGGTTATAGAAAAGAAAGAATGGAACCGAATAATAAATAAAAGAATTCTTGATTGGATCAGGAATCCTATTTTGGATTCGATATGGATAAAAGACCTTCCTATGGTATATACTATTCAATTCTCGACGATGAATTGATTTGATAGGTCTGATATTGTTATTCATCTCATGATATTGATCCGATTCAATATCATCGAGAGGGATAATTCATCCATGGAATTTACAGACGAAAGATTTATCATCTCCATGGGATTAAATCCCGAGTTATTTTGAAGTAAAAAACACTGAGATTATGGAAGTAAATATTCTTGCATTTATTGCTACTGCACTGTTCATTCTAATTCCGACTGCTTTTCTACTTATCATTTACGTAAAAACAGTCAGTCAAAATGATTAAAAATTCATATTCATTAAATAAATTTGAATGAAACGCGACTTCTGAGTTCTCATCAATCTTCTGAGTTCTCATCAATCTTCTGAGTTCTCATCAATGATTGAAGAAAGAAAATGAAAAGAATTTCAATTTCACGTAATGAGCAGACTCGAATCGGCAGTATTCAATGGGATCTGATAGTATGGTAGAAAGAAATATATGAATCGTTCTTTTTTTCTACCATACTACTATTAAATGGAAATGTATACTCAATAATAAAAACTTAATATCGATCACTCTCCAATATTATCTCCCTATATAATATGTATAATATATAGAATAATAATAATATCAATTTCATATATGGAATGTACATAGGACCGAATTCGATTTCTTTTCTACATCTATTTGTTATTTGTTACGATCAATCTGAAATAATCGGAAGAGAGCTCTTACTCTTATGTTTCCAATTCTTCGATTTCTTATTATTTCCAAGATGAATCTCCGTATCTATTGAAATAATCAATCAAGGAAAGTTTCTTAATAAAATAATAAGAAAGTGGTTTTTTCATTTAGCATTTCGAAGAAGTAATTGATTTAGCCATTGACAGGACTTCTATGAGAGCTTCTTCGAATAATTTTGAAAAAGAATAGTAAAGATTATCCATTTTTAACAGAGTTTTAATGCTTGAACCATGAAGTGAAATGAGTCGACATAAATCCAATTTATAAAATAATAAAACAAGCGGTAAATGCACAATATGCGACTCTCCCAACGCAAGATCTTATTATACTATCCCGTTAAACAATCAATATTTCTATATTCTTTCTCATAGAAAGTGTGTATACACTTAACAGAACGACTTCTTTTTTGAACAGTAAGGAGGGAAAGAAATCAAAGGGGGTCCGATCTTCCTCATTGTCCATCTATACTTCTGGTAAGAGCCCATTCGTTGAAATCGAAAATTTAGGAAGAATTCGGTTGGAATAAATTTCCTATCATCTGTATTCCCTTTCAAAATACAAAGAAAGGGAATCATTGAAATATCTGTTTGATTGAAAAAGTATTATTCATATAATACATTAATTCGGCTAGAATCCAATGAAATTTCAAAAATGATGCTATTTAGATTTTAAATCGTTAAAAATGCTTTGCAGAACGATCTAGAAAACAATTGATACAGTTTTCGTGATCAACTCAATTAAATTAGTAATACCTCTAGAGTCCACTTCTTCCCCATACTACGAGTGAAAGAGAAAATGTAAAGACTACCATTAAAGCAGCCCAAGCGAGACTTACTATATCCATGTGAATTATGTCCCCTATTTCGATGAATATTAAGGAATTTTTACATTATTCCTCACTAATAATAGTCGAATCAATTGGTCAGAGTCAAAAAGGTATTCTGACCCAACACTCTTGATGAACCAATCCAATAAACAAACCCATTTATATTATAAAAAATTCCTATATGATTTCGAATCGGGAAAGATTAAACACAACAATCAAAATAGAGAGTCATATCTCAAAGGAATGTTTCTAATCGAAGATATAGGAATAGATTTATTTATTCCTATTCTTTTTTTTGTCGATCGTTATAAGATAAGTAAAAAGCATAAAAAGATAGATCACTATCTAGTCCATACCTCTATTTCCCATTTAATCGAATTCGTAATGTCTTCCAATTGTCTATGTGAAAGAGTTGGGTGGAAGTTGATTATGTTCTTTTCTTGACTGAGGGTTTGCCGAAAAGAATTTCTTTTTGTACTTTTTAAAAACCAATTATCCATCCAATCTAATATTGATTCAATGCCTAAGCATTCAGAGACTCTCGTGAGGCCGTGTATAAATTGCGCCCCTTCTATCCCTAGAATCTTTTTTTGCGTCTAGAATTCATGGATTTACAATCCTTTCAAAAACCACCAAACCTTATGCTTAGAATCAAACAAATAGTAAGAGTCGTTTTTCTCTGCTTCTGCTTGCTGGGGAATAATTGGACTAGTTATATCAGCAGAACAGAATAGGAGATTTCAAATCTTTTGTTGATTAGGCGACACCCAGATTTGAACTGGGGAAAAAAGATTTGCAGTCCCCCGCCTTACCGCTCGGCCATGTCGCCAAAAGGATACAAAATAGATGAAACTTTTCCCCCTTTGGGTTGGATTAGTGAACTTATTTTTTTATTGGACTTGCATTTTGCATCTAGCTCAAAACACACGATGCTTAAAAACTTCTCCTCCCTTTTCTATTGAAAAAAAAAAATATGGATTTTCCGTGACAAAAACCTAAACTTATAACAAATTTGAACCATTAACTATTGACTGCTGACTGTTAATTCATCAGCAATTCTTGAATTTGAATCTCTATTTTTGTTTTCCTACTGAGATAAGAAAATACAAATTGATATAGAACTCATCAATATGGATTCTTTTCAATAAAAAACCCTTCTTAATAAATTAAAATTATAACAACAATTATGAGTATATGTAAACCCGAAAATCGAAATTGTTACACAGATATCTAACGGGGTATTTGATTTCTATATGTTGTCTATAGAGAATTCTCCGTCAATTATCGTGCTTCGATTTTTCATTAAATAAAATACATTGGAATAAAATGGAAATTTTTGGATAGAGCACGACCGACGCTGCCCTGAATAGAACGACAATAAGGAGGAAGAAGGATCTATATACTATATCTGCACATGTATTAATAAATACAACCCCTCTTTCTACACCTCACAATCGTATTCTACAAATTTGACTAAAAAATAGATAAAAATACCTCTCTTCTCGGCGAATCATTTTTTGAAGAATAGAATCCATGATAAGGGGTTAGTGCAAAAAATCGACTCTATATTTTTTCTTATTTTTATGGTTTTATATCAGTGAAAAGAGCAAATACTGAATCTGTTTTTTTCTAGTAGTCAAGCAGATTCGAATATGGAATAATATTAATATAGAATGTAAAAATAAAAAGAATTCTCTTCAATTCAATCAAAAACATAAAAAAGCTCTTAATTCTATTAGGGGTGAATAAAAATTCGATTGAATAAAATGGAGAAACCGCTTTTGTGCTTAAGTACCAAGGCGGCAAAAGTGTGTCTTTTTTCCTGCTCGCTCTCAGAGAGTTCGCGATGTTCTCTTTCTTAGTTTTTTTTATCGAAATTGTTTATAAACGACCCCGTTTTACCATTTAAGGGGACTCTTTGCAGTTGGTAATTTCCTTAATTTTTTAGTCCTGTGTCAACATTAAAATAATGACATAATCATCCGGTTAAGATTGATCTAAACCATCGTATTATGTTCAAAATGGAGAACCAAAAAAAATAATGATAAAACCAGAAATAATAGGTTATTCTGTGCTCGG